TCTAGAATTTGACTCCGTACCACGGAGGGGTTCATTCGCACGCTTGAAAGATAGTTCAAAAATTCAAGGGAATAATTGGATAATTGGTTTATATAAATCCTTCTTGGAGGAAACCACAGCGAAAAATGCCATTGCCAAAAAGTGACAAGATAAAATTGCCATTTTTTCATGAAAAAAGATGTTCCTTTTGAAGCCAGAATGGATCTTCTCTGATACCTAATATAATGCATGAAAGGTTCCTTGACCAACCACGAGTTCGCCCGAAAATTGTTAATCTTAACAAAGACGTTCACAAGACGTTCTACTTTTACATAGAAATAGATTCGTTCAAGAAGAACTCCAAAAGATGTTGATCGTAAATGAAAAGATTGGTTACGTAGAAAGACGAAAACGGATTCATATTCACATACATGAGAATTATATAAGAATAAGAATAGTCTTTGATTTCGTTTTGAAAAAGAGGAGCCGGCTTTCGTTGGAATAATAAGACTATTCCAATTACAATATTCATCGAGAAAGACTCGTAATAAATGTAAAGAAGAAGCATCTTTTACCCAACCGCGAAGAGTTTGAACCAAGATTTCCACATGGACAGAGTGCGGTATTAGTATATCTAATACAAAATTTAAATGTGAAAAATTATCCTCTAAAAAGGGAAATATAGAATGAATTGATCGTAAATTCTGAGATTTAACTATCTTGTTCTTTTTCCCTTCTCGACAAGATAGTAATTGTAGAGAAAATGGAATTTCGACAATAAAAGAAAGCCCCTCTAACATGATTTGAGAATACAAATTCTTGTTGCGCGCCCAAAATAGATTTTGGTTAGAATCATTAGGAGAAAGCAAAAAATGATTCTGTTGATATATTCGAGTAATTAATCGTTTCACAACCAGTAAACTTGATTTACTGTCATAACCCCGATTTTCCGACAAAATCGATCGACTCAAAGCACGATTATGAGCAAATACATAAATATACTCCTGAAAGATAAGTGGATATAGGAAGTCGTGTTGTTGAGATCTCTCTAGCTGTAAATATCTTTGGATTTCCTCCATTTGAAACTCGATTTGAATCAAGGGTAGAAGATTTTGGGGGTTATCAAATGATACATAGTGCGATACAGTAAAAACACAGTATTCTAGTAAGAATAGATACCCCGGGCACAGGTAAACTTATCAACAGATTCTCTACCCTCTCCCTTTTCCATTCATTTAATTCGTCTATGTTATAAGATAACAAGATGGTTAGAAATCTTTTATTTTTTAAACCTAATCGCTCTTTTGATTTTGGAAAAAAACTTTCTTTATCAATATACTGCTTCTTTTACACATACATCTTGATTCCATAATAAAGAATGTCAATAGTTAGGATTCATTAAAAAAAAAATTGAATCCACGAGTGGAGAGAGAAGTACTTCCCATACCAGGCACTAATTTATTTTTAACGTCTAATTAGATCGGGAAATTATTCAAATTAAGAACAGAAGTCGGTTGCTTTTTATTTCTGATAATTAATTGAAGTCGTAGGGCCCCTATCCATTTATTCATTCGACCCAACTTTCTTTTGTTCCGTTCCAAGAATTCGAACAAGGTTTTGTACCAATCCGATAAGAATGAAATATCCTCAGAACTCTCTATTGATGCGACATGCTGTTTTTTCCATCTATTCCTTTTCAGGATCAGTCGCGGTCTTCCAAAGTTTACTAATGGTATGGACGAATTTGTCACTTCATCAAAATGTGTAAAAGATTCTAGTCGCACTTAAAAGCCGAGTACTCTACCGTTGAGTTAGCAACCCAAATAAAATATAGATTAAAGAAAACTTCAACAAGGGGATGTATAGATACAATCAGAATCAAAAGCAATTTAATTGAATTTAAACAAAGAAAAAAGAGATTATACGAGCTAATCAAACCATTGCGTTAACAAATCTAAAATCTAGAAAAACAGATTTTCTAATGGATTGGAAACATGAAAATGAATTGATTAGATGAAAATACAAAAAATTATCAGATAAAAAAAAGATACAGAATTGTGAAAATAGATAGAGCATCTCTTATGTTCTCTAGCTTTTTTTCAATCAAAAAAAGCTCTTGTATCAAAGAAAGCATCGTTTGAATAAGATACAGTAAAAAAACTATGGGACAAATAGACCTGATTCGCTTATCACGATGAATTATATTTCTTCAATACACTGTTGTCAATATAAATGTTGAGAAAAAAAATACAGTGCAAAAAAGAAATTGCATTGTTAAATTCTTTGAATTTAACAATGCAATACAATAAATAATATTCAAAATTGTCTTGGATTCGCACTAGATATCTAATCTACATAGATAGAACTATAAAGTATAAATGGAAGAATAAAAAAAATAGAGAAAATTAGACAAAGTTATATCCAAGTCGCTACCGATTTCTTTAATTTAAATTTAATCGAATTTCATTTGATTAGGCGGAAGTTTTTAAGGAACTTCCAGGAACTCCCGCTTTCTTTAAAAGATTCTGAACGGTTCCTGTGGGTTGAGCACCTTTTTCAAGGAAATATAGAATAAGAGGAACATTTAAATAAGTTTGATTCTTCATTGGATCATAAAAGCCCACTTTCCGAAGATCTTTTCCTTCTCTTCGGGATCGAACATCAATTGCAACGATTCGATAGACAGCTCATTGGGATAGATGTAGATGAACAATACCTCCCCCAGAACCGTATAGGAAGTTTTCTCCTCGTACGGCTCGAGAAAAAATGATTTGATTCAAAGTTTTGTCTATATATATATGCAATTCTAATAAATTAAATGACAAATGGGCCTATAAAATCAATATGATTTCAGTCTTTTTTTCTTCCTGAAAATGAAAAAGAAACCATTCGTACTCATAACTCAAGTTGAATAACTCTCAAATACCTCAAAGGAAAAATTTTGAGTCAATTTCATGTATTGAGTAGCCTTTACTCCCTTTTGTTTGTTGTTTGTCTCATTTAAACTATTTCAAATTCTATTTGGATTCTTTAGTTTGATCCAATTATTGAGAATATCAAGACAATTAAATTATTTAAATTCTAAATATAAAGGTTGTTTCCTTGTTCGTAGATCCTTTATCCTTATTTTTAATCATTGGGTTTAGACATTACTTCGGTGCCTCGTAATCCTTTCAAAATGGCAGCAACATACCCCTTTTTGATTTCTTTCCATCAAAGAATCCTATGGACATTTGATTCACACGTGATACACTTTGAATCAAAATTTTTGATCAATTTCAACAAGTTTTGCTTTTGAATTGGAAACTTGCTCGAATTGGATCCTTTTGATTTCTATATATGTTCCATATATTTACGAAGTTGTTCCAGTTGATTGGTATTAACCCTAGATCCTTGCCCCCGAGAAATGAATTAAGACTTTCTATTCGAGCTCCACCGTGGACTATTCCAACAAAAAAACCGAAAGGTTCAAGTGGAACAGAACAAACAATGTCGAGCCAAGAGCACCCTCATTCCTAGATAAATCTAAAATGGTGGATGTAAAAATCCACAACGGATCGTGTCCTTCAAGTCGCACGTTGCTTTCTACCACATCGTTTCAAACGAAGTTTTACCATAACATTCCTCTAATTTGAATTTGGACCCGGTATGGAATTGATTCAATTATGGAATCATGAATAGTCATTGGTTTAGCTGTCCATCGATATAAACATCGTAATCTCGATTTTTCTTCTATATTCTATATCTGAATATATATATGTGGAACCATTTTTCTGAAAAAAGTCTTAACAAGTCTTAACAAGACAGCATTTTTAGCATATTTATAACATATATAAATAACATATACAAATAATATAGAGAAAGAAATCAAAATAGAGAAAGGAATCGCTTTTTAAATCTGCATCTTCAAGTGGCTCAATAGGATAGATTCAAGGATTTCCTACTTTTTCAAAAATTACACGTACAAGAAATCATTTAAAATAAAAAAATTTGATTTATTAAAAAGATCTTTCTAATTGAAAAAGTTTTCTATTTAGACATCATTATTAAATTGGATTTAATTTGAAGAAAATTGGACAATAAGTGCCACCTTTGATCTTCCGATAAAGATTGGTCTTTCTTTTTGAATTGATTCATCACTGAATTTAATTTCAAATAGAAATTTGAAATAGATCAAATAAAAGAAGAAAAAAATCCATTTTTTTTTCAGGAAATATATAATGATGTAAGTTAAGATTTGAATCTTTATTCTTTTTATCTGATTACGAAAATCAAAATATAAAAAATAGAATAGGGGGTATCTATCAGATAGAATGAACAGTTGTCACTGTTCTAAATATTCTATCGAATATCTATACTTTTAGTATACTTTTAGTTTCAAAAATTTAAGGATTACAAATCTTTTTCAAAAAAAAAAACCAAAAAATTCTTGTCATTGAAATAGAACAATACATGTCATATAAACTCAAATTTCCTCATTTTGTTTATTTTTATATGGTTGATATGTATTTGGTTAAACATAGAATTGGGTAATATTTCAATAATCAACTCTTGTCATAAAATGAAATAAAATGAATAAGAATATAAAGGGATAGGATAAATCACCCCGCCTCGATCGTTACATCCATTTAGAATTTTCCATTCGAGTCAAAGAGGAAATGCCTAAATCAAATGAGATTCAACAAAAAAACAATAGTTTCATAACATATTTCTCATTTTATATATAATACGGAACTTTATTATTTGTTAATGAAATTTGAACAGACACACATATTTAAATTAATATGGATTAACTCCTACACACCCCCTACTTCTTTTTTTTTTCTATGGGAATAATGGGGCATAAAAACGGACGCACTGGGACGGAAGGATTCGAACCTCCGAATAACGGGACCAAAACCCGTTGCCTTACCGCTTGGCCACGCCCCATTTCAATTTCTTCAATTTATAATCGACACCAAGAAACAATAATATTGGTATTAGTTGTTTGTCAACTCCAGCCCAAATATCTATATATCTATACAATAGATTGGTACTAAGATTTTGATACATATAGATGTATAGATGTAGAATTCAACTTAATTTATTGATCATTACATAGAATTCAATTAAGATATTGTATGAAAGTATGATTTCTTCTATTCTCCTTTGAGAATTCGAGGATTTTTGATTGGGTGGATTCAAAGAAAAAGAAGGATTTTTTTCTACCTTACTTACTTTATTTTTCCTTATATCAAAAATATCAAAAACGCAATCAAAATACAATTATCTGCAAGAACAAAATGTCAGTTATGCTTAATATCATTAGTTTGATCCGTATTTGTATGAATTCTCCCCTTTATTCGAGTAGTTTTTTCTTCGGCAAATTACCCGAAGCCTACGCTTTTTTGAATCCAATCGTAGATGTTATGCCAGTCATACCTGTGCTTTTTTTTCTCTTAGCTTTTGTTTGGCAAGCTGCTGTAAGTTTTCGATGAGATCCTAAATAATAATATCCTAGAAAATGCACGATTTCTTCGAGAAAAAATTCTAACAATTGCAAAAAATCAGATAAGTTTTAGAGTATGAACCCTCGATTCGCACACAGAAATTCGTGGGTAGTCGCCACAAATCGGGCTTAACCCCGTTTTCTCATTTTTGACCCCTTTTTCCAGTAGAAGACCTTAACCCTATTAGGGTCTCCCGCAATATCTAATTTGTATATAAACGCAACTTTTTGTTAATGAAAAACAAAGGAATTTGTGACAATGCATTTCTAGAAAAACCTAATTTTTGGTGTCAAAATAGGACAAATATAGAATATAAAATAGGATATGTGGTAGAAAAGTGGAAGATCTATTCTCTTTTTTTTTTTTCCAAAAAAAAATCATCTTGGAGATTGTGTAATGCTTACGCTGAAACTCTTCGTTTATACCGTAGTGATATTTTTTGTTTCTCTCTTTATCTTTGGATTCCTATCTAATGATCCAGGGCGTAATCCTGGACGCGAAGAATAAAATACAAAGGGGTTTCCTTGGTTAATTTTCCAATTTTCTTAGAATTTTAGCTATTCCACACGTTTCACTAAGATTTTCAAAATTGGAAAAAAAAATCAATCAATTCATCAACGGAAAGAGAGGGATTCGAACCCTCGGTACGAATAACTCGTACAACGGATTAGCAATCCGACGCTTTAGTCCACTCAGCCATCTCTCCCAAGCTAATTACTACATTACAATTACATAGACATATAATGGAAGGAATCTTGCTTTCTGTCTTCTTTCCTTATTCTATTATATATAGAGAGATCCACAAATCAGGAATTTCCTTTATCTAAAAGATGGGCTCGACCGCGCGAACAATCGAACTAAAAAAAATAAGCAAGACTCCCTTGTGTTGTGGTGATTTTGTTCGAAAGGCACTTCTTTTTCTCATGGCCCGGCCCAGTCAGTACCCAGCCGGGCTTTTTTTCCTTCCAACGAATTATAGATAAATAATGATTTATCTAATTTGAAAACAAAAAGACTTTGTTTTTAATTATATTCAATTGAATATTTTATATTCAAGGAACAACAATAAACAAGAAAAACTATGTTACATTCCCTTTCGTGTTATATTTTACCAAACGAAAAAAGAAACCATCGATTCTTTCGCTCTGTTATGATTTTATTGTTTTTTTTTGATCCGTATCTTCTTCAGCAAAAGAGAAAACTTTAGTTATTTAATTAAAATAAAATGAAGCCTCTTTTCCTCCCCGCAAAAAAGTGCAACACTCTCATTTTGATGATTCTTTGATGATCCTATCTTGATCGTGCTCAACTATCTTGGTCGACAAAAGGGCCGTTTGCATACAATAATCGTATTGTAGCGGGTATAGTTTAGTGGTAAAAGTGTGATTCGTTCTATTAACCCTTTATATAGTTAAAGGGTCTTTCGGTTTTATTCATATTCCGACCAAAAACTTTTTTTTCTTAAAAGGATTTAATCCTTTACCTCTCAATGATAAATTCGAGAAAAAATACGAATTCTCGTGATTTGTATCCGCGAGTCACTTATAAATTGAAAAGTTGGATTATGAAATAGCGAAACATAATTTTTGAATTGGACTAAAACTTCCAATTGCATAAGTATGAGTAAAGGATCTATGGCTGAAGATAGAAAATCAATTTCTAATCGTAACTAAATCTTCCACTTTTTTCTTTCTAAAGTCTAAAGAAAGAAATTGGAGCAAAATAGCTATTCATCGATGACTTTCGTTTACTAGAGACATCGGCATATTGGTTTAGCTCGGTGGAAACAAAATCCTTTTCCTTAGGATCCTCTCAAATAGAAATAGAGAACGAAGTAACTATAAAGATTGTTAGAATCACCTTCTTCTAGAAGGATCATCTAGAAAGCGATTCGTTTTGTTTGTAGTCAAACAAAAAGCTGACGTAGGTGTTATGGGTAGAATTTTGTTCATTTTGTTCAAACCTTAGATCTAGGAATTTACTCATCTTCCATAAAGGAGCCGAATGAAACCAAAGTTTCATGTTCGGTTTT